GATTTGAAATAACTATTCAAGGAACAAATGATACCCGCTACCTAGACCAGTTGCTCCTACGATCTACACCCGCTCTATCGACTAATCTTATTTTTGGATCTTGTTCGTGATATTGAGAAAAGATTAATAAATATCTCTATGGATTCTTCCAACTTCTATTAAACTATTACAGTACCATATCATATCTATAATTTATTACTTTTTTTACTCTTTAATTTTTCAATTATTTTTTGTTTGTTAGTGTCTTCTTTTTTATATTTCCTTTTTTTCCTTCAGATGAATGGAAAACTCCAGAGTATAGTATATTTTTTAACGGGTCGAACCAAAAAAGCTACTTTTCTTATTTACTTTTCCTTTAGTTGTCAGAAAAAAAATTCCCTACCCTATTTTTCCCCGCCCCTAAATATTATATGATAAACAATATTATATTAAATATTAAATACTATTATAGTATAGATAGGATACTGACTGGAAATTAAAATATCTTTCTCGTATCTGTTATCCATCACCTTGTCGAAACAAAAATATCGGATGCATTGATATGTAAATATTTGGTACATGAAGACACGATCTGATATAGATATATTTATTTTATATCCTTATATAGATAATAGATAAACATCCTACTTAGATATAAACAACTGGTCTTTTTTTGGAATCAAAGAAAGATATTCAAAAATGGATGTCTCTTATTTTTTGACTCGGAATAAATGTTTACTGTGGAGGAACGTAATAATAATTTATTCCTATGGAGGATCTAGGAACAAAAAGATTTAATTTAATCGGAAATATCGACAAATTCTTGCGTAGTCTAAGGAAATACAAAAAAATTCCGAGGCTACAATTCTATCTCTATCGAATTTGAATATCAGAATAGCTGATATAGTCATGATTCAATGGGTCAGGTCCACTTACTTTTTATTTTCTTTATTTCTTATATTTACGATGTATTTGATTGGAATAATGGAGAAGTAGGAATATTTGGCGATTCATAATTGGGATTGGGTAGATAGAATATCTATATCTTAAAACCAAAAGTATTGAATAACGAAACCTGAGTAGTAGTATAGCCTGTAGTGACATAGTCGTCCTCCCAATAAAAGTGGGGTGACTTATCATAAACTCATTATATTAATTAACTTATTATTTTTTTATATTTATAATAGAAATAATATAATTGAGTTAATTTAATTATTATACGGATGGTTACTTTTTACAAATATCAACAATGTCTCTATTATCCACTAAAAAATGAAGAGTAAGACCGGAGTTTTGTGGAAAAAGCCCCTTATCGGATTTGAACCGATGACTTACGCCTTACCATGGCGTTACTCTACCGCTGAGTTAAAAGGGCCCGCCCTTTTCATTCCATTCCCGAATGAGACATCTACTATGTATATATATAATATATGTACATATATTATATATATGTCTTCACATTGTCTCATTCGGGAATAAGCATTTTTTAGGAAGTCTAGGCTAAAACCTAATTGAATTGCTTTTTTATTTTCTTTTATTGATCCCTATCACAACAAAATTCGCTTGATTGATACACAATTTGACATAGATCCAAGACATTTTATATGTAATCATGTAATGAAAAGATTCAACTCGTACCTGGACTCTTATAAAAAAAACTTTCTTTCTATTCTTAATTTCCTAGCTGTGAGATAGGCATATCTTAACAATGCGTGAATCGATGGGTGAAAGTTGAAGAATGGAGTTTCACCTTTTTCTTTCGGACAAATCACTGGGGATCATTACTTCTCATATAGGATATGAAGTAATATTTATTATTTTCTATATATCTATATAATGTTTATCCATATTCCATATATAATGAATGATATGGATATATCCTATTCTAATGATATATAATATAGAAATAGATTCTATATTATTAGAATGGTTCATGAACCAGGAATGAAGAATAAACAAATTATATCGGAATCATGAAAGGCGAAAAACCCATTCGGATTTAGTCACACCATTACATTATATTGACAATTACAAAAAACTATTCATACTATGAGTATAGTATGATGTCGATCGGGCAGATATGCCCCCATCGTCTAGTGGTTCAGGACATCTCTCTTTCAAGGAGGCAGCGGGGATTCGACTTCCCCTGGGGGTAGGGTACTACGAAAGGAGGTTGATCATGTATTATCAATAAGTCTAGAATTGATTCTTCCGGGGTCGATGCCCGAGTGGTTAATGGGGACGGACTGTAAATTCGTTGGCAATATGTCTACGCTGGTTCAAATCCAGCTCGGCCCAAGAATTCGCCGATCCATCATGAGATTATATAAAAAATTTGTCCTCCGGAAACGCCTGAGGAAAAAAGAATAAAGAAAAGAATACATTTTTATATCCTATTTGTTTGTTCCCATATATTCTAAAATTTTTAATGATCTCGATTCTCATATCATGATCCCTAAATGTAAATATAGAGAAAGGGTTAAAGAATAAAAATATTCTTTTTCATTGAAAGATTTCTTATCAATAGATTTCACACGATTTGACAATAGGATTACTAGTAATCCCTGTCGTTCTCACTAAAGCCCATATCCGTGTGGATATTAATATTAATATATCACCTTTTTCTCTGTTACAATACGACAATTCTAAATGGAAATAGTTTAAATTAAATCTAAATGGAAATAGTTTAATAAAAAAAAAAAATTATTAAAAATATATGTGTGTGTGCTATATGCCTTATTTCTCTGGGATTGTAGTTCAATCGGTCAGAGCACCGCCCTGTCAAGGCGGAAGCTGCGGGTTCGAGCCCCGTCAGTCCCGACCTAGTATCCGATGAGTCCACTGATTCATCTCTTTATTTTCTTTCAAGGGGCGGGGTGAGGAGTGGGATCTAATTCCCAGAGGGTCCTTATTTGTTTCTTTATTTTTCGTTTCTAATTTCTTATTGAGAAAATACAATAATGGCAATTTCAATTACTTCAATCAATTAGTACCGATCGGTGGGGGATAGACATATGTGGATTGCTACAATGGTTGGTAGCACCATATTTAGGATTCCAAGAGATAGTGTACTTTACTTGACTTGTCCGGTTTTTGATTGCTCCTGATCTGTGGAAGGGAATCCAATACCCGTATCACCAGAGCACATACAGAAATTTGGATTCTTTTATTGTACGATACAAACAAAATTAACTTAATTTTAACATAGTTACCTTGAAAAAATTTCAGATTAAAGCTATCCCCCTTCTAGCTACGATTTTTTATAACCTAAATTACTAATTGGAAACAATCTAAATCTATTTATCAAACTGTACACTTCATTTTTTGTGTCCCAGTACCAATCGAAGGAAAGAAAGGAGCATTTTCATTTTAATAAAAGAAAGATCAAACAAAGAAAAGATCCACCCCTCCTCTCTTAGTGAGGGAATGAATAATCTTTTTTTATTCCCATTGAAAGGGAAGGGCCTATCGAAGAAAGAATAAAAAAAAAAAAATAGTGAATTAATTTATCAATTAGATCTTTTCTTCTTCCTTTTTCCATTTCACTTCTACTATTTTGGTTTGTTTGTGACCAATGGAAGTGGAAGGTGGGTCAGATGCTACCTCATTATATGATATGATTCTATTAAAGAAGACGGTAGGTTATAGAAAATAACGAATGGATAAAGAATGCTAAATTCAAGGGGATTCTTGATTGGAGCAGGAATTCCATTTTTTATTACGTTTTTATTCCGTATGAATAAAAGATCTTCCTATGTTATACTATTCCATTCTCGACGATGAATAGATTTGATAGCTCAGATATTGTTATTCATGATATTGATCCGATTCAATATCAGCGGGATGTATTCCTCCCGTTGAATTTACACGAGAAAGATTTAGAATCTCTATGGGATTAGATCCCGAGTTATTATGAAGTAAAAAAACGATGAAATTATGGAAGTCAATATTCTCGCATTTATTGCTACTGCACTGTTCATTCTAGTTCCTACTGCTTTTTTACTTATTATTTACGTAAAAACAGTCAGTCAAAATGATTAATTTGATTGAATAAAGCTTTAAGCTTTACTTCTGAGTTCTTATCAATAATGGAAGAAATGTAAAGGGGTTCAAATTCCACGTCTTAAATGAAATGAGCGGATTAAAATCAGCAGTATATGAGATCTGATAGTATGGTAGAAAGAAATATAGGAACCTTTCTACCACACTATTTATTAGTGTATAATTCTACCACACTATCGATTATTATATAAAATTAGAAAGTTTGACAAAGATATATAAGGCTTAATTAATATGGATCACTCTGTACTATGTATATTGATATATACGTAGATACTAAATGACATATTGCAATATACATATAAATAGTACCCCAATTAGAGTTCTTTGCTACATGCATGCTACATCCATTTGATTTGTACCGATTTTGATGAATATGATATAATCGACTGCCCACTTTGACTACTTATGTCTTACGGTTCTAAATTTCTAGTTTATTATTATTTTATTTATTTCTCCAATATGGATCCTGGGATCCGACGAAATAATCAAATCAATGGAAGAAGATATGGTACGGGCATAGACATAGAATAGATTATAGAAAATAAACCCAGTCGTCATCTTTTTTTAGCATTCCGAAAAGGAGTAATTGATTTAGCTACTTTCAGGTGATTCAAGGAATTCCATGGGAAATTCTTTATATTTGTAAAAAGAGTAGTCCATACCACCTATTTCTATCGCGTGAACCATGATAATTAAGTGAGTCGATACAACATAAAGAATATTTCTAGGAATCTAAAACAAAGGTAAATGCGCAATATGTGAATCGCCCAACGCACGCACGATCTTATTATTTATGCGTAGTACTTCGTTGGACAAACATTATATCGATGTTTTCCTCGGTATAAAGTACGTATCTACATAATAAATAACAGATAGACTTCCTCTTTGAACAGTAAAGCGAGAAACAAATAAAAAAGAGGTTGGTTGCTCCTCATTGTAATATCCATATAGAATTCTGTGAAAAGCTAGTTGCATCGAAATAGAATATTTAGGATGAATTCGGTTGGAAAAAATTTCATATCATGTGTATTCCTTTTACTTTCAAAATACGAACATGGGAATCGTTGAAATATTTTTTTATTTAATTTAAAGGTTATTCCTCATCTATTACATTACCTTAACCGGATTCCCTTATAATTTTGAAATGAAGATATTTTTCTTTAAAAACGCTTTGCAGAACAATCTATGAAACTTAAATTATTGATACAGTTTTATTACTCAACTCAAGTAAATTAGTAATGACCCTAGAGTCCACTTCTTCCCCATACTACGAGTGAAAGGGAAAATGTAAAGACTACCATTAAAGCAGCCCAAGCAAGACTTACTATATCCATGTGAATTATGTCTCCTATCTCTATGAATATGAAGAAACTCTTCCATTATTGATCACTAATACTAATGTAATCAATGGCACAGAGTCAAAAAGGGATTCTGAACGAAGGCTATTGATGAACCAATCCAATAACTCCACCTATAACAAGTTCATATATGATTTCTGGTAGAATTTGGAAGCATTAAGTACAAGCAAGATACACAGTTACTTTCTTGTAATTATCGAGGGAATGCTATTAATGGAAAATGGAGGAATAGTAAGACCTATTGTTTTGTTTCTTTTGTTACCCTTCATAATAAAAAAGCATAACAATATACAATCAAGATAGATCACTATCTATCCCATATCTCTATCTACTGTTTGATCTAATCCTTATGGCCTCCCGAGTATTTCACAAAGACACTCGGGAGACTTTCTATTACATTCTTGCTTGGATGTTACCGAATAAAGAAGTTTTTTTTTCAACTTTTATTCTTTATTTTTATTCTATAAAATCTATAAAAGAAAAGAAGCCAATTATTCATCCAATCCTGAATGTCTGAGCACTCATAAATTCTCGTGAGTCTGTATACAAAGCATCTTCCACCCCTTACCACAACTACCAATTCCCCACTCAACTATATAATTTCGGCCATTAGACATTATGGAAGTCTTGATAGCCTAGCCCTTCCTATACTAAAATCCTCCCTGGAATCCCAGGCGCAAAGATTGACAGTCTTTTAACCTCCAACTTCTTAAAATCAAGCGAGTATTGGAAGTTCGAGTCCTTTTCCTCTGCTTATGCTAGGATTCGGCTATTTATATAAGCATAAGCAAGCAAAGGGGTTTCGAGTTTTTTTATTGATCAGGCGACACCCGGATTTGAACTGGGGAAAAAGGATTTGCAGTCCCCCGCCTTACCACTCGGCCATGCCGCCAAAATTATAAAAATAACTGGAAATATTCCTTTTTTGGTAGGTTATTACTTAAACCCCTTTCCTTTTTTTATTGTATTTGCATCTTGAATCCCATTTTCCTTATTTCTTTCCCAATAAACCTAAACGAAAAAAAATCCTTCCTTTTTTGATTGGAGCCGGATCCTTCTATTAATTGTATAGTATATCAAAACACACACCGCCTAAAACTAAAACCCTCCCGTTTTCTATTGAAAGAAAAAATTTTTGAGTCACACAATACAATAAAAAATTCAGCACAAATAAAACGGGACCCATTAACTTATTGGCTGTTAATTCATGAAAAGTTCTTGGATCCTCATTTTTGTTTCCTTAATGGCATAAGAAAATGCAATTGATACACAACTAATCAGTATCAATAAAAAAAATGAATCCTTTTCAATTTCAAGTATAACAACAATTATGTGTATATGTAAACCCCCGAACAGAAATCGTTACACAGATCTACCAAATCCGGGATCTTATTTATATATGATATTCCCCCAGGGAATTAAGTTAATTAGCGCGCTTCCATTTTCAATTGAATATTATTGAATAGCAAATAGAAATTATGATATAGTAATAGTACGGCCCACGTTACCCCAAGTCGAACTGGGATAAGCGATATGCAGATGGTCTTCGTGTGCTTAATAAATACAACCCCTTTTGTGCACTTCAATCGTATTCCACGAATTCGACTAACAAATGGGTAAAAAAGCCTCTCTTTTCTGCGAATCATTTTTGAACAACTGAATCCGCGAAAAAAGTTAAGCCCTAAAAAAAAAAAAAAAAGGTAAACTCTATAAGGTTCCTTTCTGTCTTTATCTCATTCATAGAGAACAGATCAAATACTGAATCCATTTACTTTATCTGGTACCTAATCAGCAGATCCTAATATCATAGTAATAGGTAGAAATTGGATCACTTTTGATATTCTATATAAGACTCCATAAGTTTAAGCGTCATAATTTTGTTTCCAGGAATGTTTTATTAATTCATTTCAATTTGTATCTGTTGCAAACAAATCTTATTTTAAGTAGAAAAATCTCTTTATTTCTCCGCTCATACGTATTTCATACATTCCATCTATGATATGTAGTTGGGTAAAATTTCATGTGATTCAGTAAACAGAATATGATTCCATCATTGCTAGATCAATCCACATCATTACTAGATCGGTCCATATGGTTCGAT